AATATAGATGGAGATATACCACGTATATATGTCTCTCTTCTGCTCGTTTTTCCCATGCAATTTGGAATACTTGAACGGTCGATTCTTTTTTTCGTCTGAGCTTCCATCTTTACGAATCAAAGCGCAATAATTTCTAATTATTTAAAACAAATCATTCCATTTAGAAATATAGAAATAAAAAAGATATATATGATGATATGAAATAAAATATATAAGTGTAATAAAAAGACTTTCAAATATCATTTGAAAGCAAAAACGAAAATTATTTAATCTAAAAATAGATCGAATCAAATATTTTTTAATATTAAATGCTATACTATAGAATTGTACTATATAATTGTGATGTGAGAAAAAAACTATAATTATATATTATATATATAGATATATTAATCGTTATATTCTATGGTCTATGGTAAGTATGAGTATTGAATATTTCCTTTCAATTCTATATTCTCTTTTTTCGATAGTCATATTCATTATGACTAGCTAATAGGAATCGCCAAGAATGCAAATATAAGTATATAAGTATATTAATTAATAGCTAACAATAGTTTATTGAATCCCTATGCAGGTATAATTTATCTTATGTGAGCCTGCTTAGCTCAGAGGTTAGAGCATCGCATTTGTAATGCGATGGTCATCGGTTCGATTCCGATAGCCGGCTTTTCTCTATTTATTTTCTTCGAGTTTTTACATGATTGAGAATGCCCTTTTGAAATCCGAAATCAAATAATATTGAAAAATATATTTTTTATCTTATAGGAACTTACAACTATGCCATGAAAAGAATCCCTTTTATCTATTTTTTATCTATATAGAATCTTTATATAGAATATATATAGAATATATATAGAATATAGAATAGAAAGGTCTGGATATTTATTCATCTAATTATTCTTTAGAGTACAAGTACACTACTTCCGTAAACTTCGCTTCATTTATAATTTAGTTCAGTTTTAGTTTAGGTTTATTCTGTAAAATGAAATTTCATCAATAAGAATTCAATATAAATAAGAATAAGGAGTCTTTATGTCGCGTTACCGGGGACCTCGTTTCAAAAAAATACGCCGCCTGGGAGCTTTACCGGGACTAACTAATAAAAGGCCTAGAGCCGGAAGTGATCTTAGAAACCAATCACGTTCCGGTAAAAAATCTCAATATCGTATTCGTCTAGAAGAAAAACAAAAGTTGCGTTTTCATTATGGTCTTACAGAACGACAATTACTTAAATACGTTCGTATCGCCGGCAAAGCCAAGGGGTCAACAGGTCAGGTTTTACTCCAATTACTTGAAATGCGCTTGGATAACATCCTTTTTCGATTGGGTATGGCTCCGACTATTCCTGGAGCCCGTCAATTGGTTAACCATAGACATATTTTAGTCAATGGTCGTATAGTAGATATACCAAGTTATCGCTGCAAACCCCGAGATATTATTACGGCGAGGGATGAACAAAACTCTAGAGCTCTGATTCAAAATTCTTTCGATTCATCCTCTCAGGACGAAATGCCAAAACATTTGACTCTTCAACCATTCCAATATAAAGGATTAGTCAATCAAATAATAGATAGTAAATGGGTCGGTTTGAAAATAAATGAATTGCTAGTCGTAGAATATTATTCGCGCCAGACCTAAACCTAACGAAAAGAAAATAAAAAATCACAAGGGTTCGGACAATTTTGATCCCTTTCGTCGAAGTAAATTAACCTAAGGTTAAGATAAATAAGAGTTTGATCCGGATTTTTCTCCGGTTTAGGTATCATAGAACGGGAGGGAGGTTTTCATTCCTTGTCTACTCTTTTCCTTTCAGTATTTTCCGTGACACAGTAATTAGGAATAAAATATATATCAAAGAAAGGTCTAACTGTTTTGTGTTGGAATATAATTTTATATATTTTACTCTTTTGGTTAGTAAGATCAGTGAATTAGATGAAGGTACGGAAAGAGAGGGATTCGAACCCTCGGTAAACAAAAGCCTACATAGCAGTTCCAATGCTACGCCTTCAACCACTCGGCCATCTCTCCTACATAATGATTATGACCCAAAAACCGAGTGAATAGCGAGCCGGTACTAGTAGATTATTGGATAGGAACGACCAATTAATTCTAATTATAACTATAAAAAATAGATGATTTTCATCAAAGTCAAAGAAAGATCTTTCTTTTGAGGTTAGGCGGATAAATATAAAATATGAAAACTGTTAGAAACATTCTATTCATGTTTGCAAAACCAGCCTTCGCCTCTTTTTCTGTTATTTTATACCGGTACCGAAGGCAATCACTAAATTATAACGAATCAGCTGATTGATGGGTCTATTTTTGCACTTAGGTTAATGGATCTCTTTAGATCACGATTATATTTAGACTATAATTCCATATCTTATATCTTAAGAATTCTCAAATTCCTTTCCAGTCCAGTATTCAGAATATATATAGTTGATTGTATAGTGTATACCTCCTATGCATACAAAATAAAACGGGCGGGTTTTTTCATCATAGA